TAAAACTAGATAATAAACCAGCCATTATATTATTAATAATAAGCTTTATGTTTATAGGATACTTATCTACGCAGTGTTTATTATACTTCGTGTGCTTTTGTGCATACTTCGGTGCTTTTACTGCTATGCTCTTTTTCTAAAACAATAGCAATAAGTACGCACAATAGAAAAAGCCAATGTAAGACTTTAATCAAAGTATTTAAATAATGTTACCATTACGGAGATATTAGTAGTATGAGATGTGTGTTACAATATAAAATATACAATTTAGAGCCACACCTCTTTACAGTTTATGCCTTTTTTTTTACACTTAAATTAATTCAACCTGTGCTGGTAATAAATTATATTACTCTTGCTTATTATATTTCTATGCTGATTTTATTCCTTCCTTTATAAGAAAGGAAAGGAAAGATAATCAACCACAGCAGAAGTATAATTAATATAAAAAAGGCATAAGCTCAGCGTCCTGGAGAAGCTTTTTTGGTTGGCGCTTCTAATAGAACAAACATATCTTATAATGAATATGTATCAGGTGAGCAGTCTGATGAGACTAATAGGTCTAGTATCTCTGTTCTAAAATCATCTATATCTTTATGAACAGAGAGGTGATTTTTGTCTTCAAATGCTAAAGATATAGGTACATTATATCTAATATTTGCTTTATTTTCTGGATTATTAGGTACTGCTTTTTCTGTCTTAATAAGATTAGAATTAAGTGGACCTGGTGTTCAATATATTGCAGATAATCAACTATATAATAGTATCATTACAGCTCATGCTATTATAATGATATTCTTTATGGTTATGCCTGCTTTAATAGGAGGTTTTGGTAATTTCTTATTACCATTATTAGTAGGAGGTCCAGATATGGCCTTTCCTAGACTTAACAACATTAGTTTCTGATTATTACCACCTAGTTTATTATTATTTTTATTTGCTAGTGGTATAGAAAACGGGGCAGGTACTGGTTGAACATTATACCCACCTTTAAGTGGAGTACAAAGTCACAGTGGGCCTAGTGTTGATTTAGCTATATTTGGGCTACACTTATCTGGTATAAGTAGTTTATTAGGAGCTATAAACTTCATTACTACTATATTAAATATGAGAAGTCCTGGTATTAGACTACACAAGTTAGCTTTATTTGGATGAGCTGTAGTAGTTACAGCTGTATTATTATTATTATCATTGCCTGTGTTAGCCGGAGGTATAACTATGGTTTTAACTGATAGAAACTTTAATACATCATTCTTTGAAGCAGCAGGAGGTGGTGACCCTATACTATACCAACATCTTTTCTGATTCTTCGGACATCCAGAAGTTTATATATTAATTATACCAGGATTCGGTATAATAAGTACTACAATATCCGCTAGCTCTAATAAGAGCGTATTCGGATATTTAGGGATGGTTTATGCCATGATGTCAATTGGTGTATTAGGATTTGTTGTTTGAAGCCACCATATGTATACAGTCGGTTTAGACGTGGATACAAGAGCCTATTTCACTGCTGCTACACTAATTATTGCCGTACCTACAGGTATTAAAATATTCAGTTGATTAGCAACATGTTACGGAGGATCTTTACACTTAACACCATCAATGTTATTTGCTTTAGGTTTCGTATTTATGTTCACAATTGGAGGATTAAGTGGAGTTGTTTTAGCAAACGCTTCTCTTGATATTGCATTCCATGACACTTATTACGTAGTTGCTCATTTCCACTACGTATTAAGTATGGGTGCAGTATTCGCACTATTTAGTGCATGATACTTCTGAATACCTAAAATATTAGGATTAGATTATAACAGAATGTTAGGTAAAGTACATTTTTGAATATTATTTATAGGGGTTAATGTGACATTTTTTCCACAACATTTCTTAGGTCTACAAGGAATGCCTAGAAGAATTAGTGACTATCCTGATGCTTTTGCAGGATGAAATTTAATAAGTAGTTTTGGAAGTATCATTAGTGTTGTGGCTACATGATTATTTTTATACATAGTTTATGTACAGTTAGTTGAAGGTAAAGCTACAAGCAGATATCCTTGATTAACTCCACAATTCTATAGTGATAGCTTACAATCACTATTAAATAGAAGTTATAACAGTTTAGAATGAGCTCTTAATAGCCCACCAAAACCTCATGCATTTGTAAGTTTACCTTTACAATCAACTCCACTAGTAATGCCATGGTTTTAAGTGGAATACCAACACTATTTTTCTTATTAGGTGGGTTATTATTATTTACATCCATATTATTTTTAACTTTACATGGTTTAAGTTTACCTTTACATGGTTTAAGTTTACCTTTACCTGGTTTAAGTTTACCTTTACCTTTTACGATATTTGTTAGTATGGTTTCAGCTTAGGGCATATATTATGAAGACAAAAAAGACAGGTTATACTTATTAGATTTTATACCTTTGTTTGTGATTTACCTATTAATACATTCAATCGAATTATATATTAGTATGTTCGTCTAGGGAATAATATGTATTTTTATGTAAGGGTTTAGGTATATTCCTTTCTAAACTTTACTTTTAGGTTATGTTGCTTCACTGTTTAGCACGGATGAATATATCTAAAAGATTAGGCTTTTGTAAAGCATAACTTAATATAAATTTTATGCATAAATATTTATATATTATACGATGTTAAAGTATAAATAACTAATTAAATTTATACTTTATTAGTATAATTATAAATATTTGTGCATTAGAGATAGATAGACGGTTTTACTTCTTGATTAGATATCTGTAGTAAGAGGTTCGATCCCTCTATATCTTTGCACGAGTATGCTTTTGTGCCTTTCAAAAGTTTATTGATCGTGTGTGCTGCGCTTGGCACTGTATGGAATACAAGCACTAAAAACAATAAATGCCTATTATTTAATCTAACTACAATAAAAATAAAAACAAGGATGTAATAATTTTAGTGATTTAAATTTATGAAGGTTTCCTTCGTACGGTACTTTTTATATAATAAATGATACAAACAGCTTTAGATATCATAATAGACTGAGTCCCAGATATCTTATATATATATCATACTTTAGTGAACTTCTTTTTACAAAGTATAAATATAACTCTTAAATTGCCTTTTTTTTTGTTGGCTAAAGGAGCTTCAGAGGCTACCTTAGAAGAGGTAGCCCAGGAGCAAGCCAAATTGGAACAAGCATATAGAGATAAAGAAGCATTAGAAACAGAACGTAAACCGCTAGATGAAGCTCATAGCAGAGCAGGGGATAATGACAGCATAGATGAGAATATTCTAGGTGAACAGCAGGAAGAAATTGATGGTTTAATTATAGAAACGCTCGAGCATATTGGTAATTTAATTAGTTGATTAGGAAGCTAAATATTTTCAGTTGATTTATGTGTTATTTAGTAGTTTATGTGCTGTTCATCTATCGTAATTTACCTTTTTTTTGAGAGTTATTATTTAAAAGATTTAAATTTAAGGTATCATAGGGGCAGGTTTAGCAACTACAGGTTTAGCAACTACAGGTTTAATAGGAGCCGGTGTAGGTATTGGTGTAGTATTCGGTGCATTAATATTAGGTGTGACTAGAAATCCTTCATTAAGAGGTCAATCATTTTCATATGCCATATTAGGTTTTACATTTGCTGAAGCTACTGGTTTATTCGCTTTAATGATGGCCTTCTTATTATTATGCGTTGCTTAATTGTAATTTATAGTAGTATATCTTGCTTAATTGCAATTTATAAAAAAAAACTTTATAAAAAAAACTTTATAGATTAAATATAAAAAACTTTATAGATAAAGTAAAATGAATTAAATTAATGTTTTAAAAATATTATATTTTTAAAACATTTAGGAAAAGTTGCTATTGGTAAAGCGAGATATTTGCTAAATATTGTGTTATGCACCTGGAGGTTCAATTCCTCTCTTTTCCGACATTAATAAATTTATTTAAAATACAACACATTAAGGATATAATAGTAATGGTCTAGATATGAGTTAAATACTTTTATTGAAACCAGGAAAAACAAAAAAAAACATGAATATATATATAAAACTTAAAACAAATATGGTTAAAGCACTCGCCAACTTTACTTTGGCTAAATTTTGTGGAGCAATATTTACGATTACAACTTTGGCAATAATTAAATATCTTATCTCAGGTGATTTTCATCTTGAATACAGTGACTTTTGAAATAATGTAGGTATTGGATTATTAGGCTGAACAATTAATACTGGTCTTATAGCTTGGTTAACAGAATACTTAGGTATAAAAGGTATTAATTTTAACCTAAACCAATTTCTATTTGGTTTTGAAACTATGAAAGTTGGTGAAACAACTAAAGTAGGCGAAACATCTTATAAAGTAGAAGATGGTAAGCCTAAGTTATATAATGCTATGGATTCTGGAGAGGAATCAACTTCAGGTAAAAAATCTGGTTCAGGTAAAAAAGGCCTTAATAGAAACAGGGATGTACGAGTACATCCTTATCCTAGAAATGGTAGACGTGCAGTTAGAAGCTGGGTTTTCGACGACGAAAGCGAAAACGGTAGCGAAAACGGCAGCGATAGCGGGGGTGATAACGGAAGCGGTAGTGATACTGAAATGGAAGGAGGACCCTCAAATAGAAATAAAAATAAGAAATTAGCATCTCTTACTTCGCAAGGTGCTACTCAAGAATTATCATTGGATAAAGGTAATGCTAATTCAGTATTGCCTACAGATCCTCTAGATAAAGGTAAAGGTATAGAAACTGCTAATGCTTCGTCAGAGTCACCTATTTCTATCTGAACTCGGGTTTTCCCAGGTTTAGATCCTACTACCATTTTTTTCCCTCAAAGAACAAACCCTGGGCCTGGGTTTGCAGTACCTGGTGGTGAAGTACCTATACAGGATGAAATCTGTCAGCATATTGATTATAATGGGCATATTTTAAGTCAATTTAAAAACATGGATTTAGAAACAGCTGTTCAACAAAGAGATAGATATCACTTATGTGTTCAAATTATGAGTGGTAAAATTGCTTTTGCACAAGAAGCTTTGGGTAAAGTTCCTACGATTCCTACCACTGAATACGAATTTAAACTAAGAAATCAAATATCAAGAGACTTAGATGGTCTAAATAGAGTTAAAGTTCGTTCAGAAGCTAGAGCAACTCTACTTAATTCTAGAATATTATTCATAGAAGCTCAAATTAAAAATAATAATAATAACAATTAATTTGGGTTTCTGTCCTTCTTTCTGTGCTTCTTTGTACACAAATAAGCAGGAATAACCTTATATTTGTCTTGTTTAATTCGTACTAATTTAGGATAGTTAGTGTATATTTTTTATATGGTAAGAGGGAAAAATACTAATATAAAAATATATGCATTAGGGATATGCAGTAGACGGTTCTACGTTTTGATTGCAGATCTTAAATAAGGGGTTCGATTCCTCCATATCCCTACGCAAATATGTTTATGTTTTACATACTTCGGTAGTCTCACTTTTGTTTTTTAATAATAGAGTACCGAAGAAGGCAATAGCTGCAAAAACAAAAAGCGTGATATAAAAAATTTTTTTATTATTTTTTTTTATTTAATTCTGATATAAAATTTTGGCTATACCGGAATTAAAAACAATAAATGCCTATTATACATTATCTAGCTGCGATATAAATAAAAACAAGGCATTATGTAATAATTTTAGTAATTTAAATTTATGAAGGTTTCCTTCGTACGGTACTTTTTATATAACAAATGATACAAGCAGCAAAAATTATAGGGACAGGTTTAGCAACTACAGGTTTAATAGGAGCCGGTGTAGGTATTGGTGTAGTATTCGGTGCATTAATATTAGGTGTAGCTAGAAATCCTTCATTAAGAGGTCAATTATTTTCATATGCCATATTAGGTTTTGCATTTGCTGAAGCTACTGGTTTATTCGCTTTAATGATGGCCTTCTTATTATTATACGTTGCTTAATTGTAATTTATAATAGTATATCTTGCTTAATTGCAATTTATAATAAAAAATTTTATAGATTAATTATAATTAATCTATAAAATTTAAATTTATTTAAAGGTATTAAGGATAGACTTTTTATTATTATGGATTGCTTAATTGTAATTTAAAGCATTATAATTCATTTGTTTATGTTAATATATATTAAAAAAAATAAATTATACTCTTATTAGCTTAATGGTAGAGCAGGATACTTCTAATATCAGGATCCAAGTTCAAGTCTTGGATAAGAATTCTTACGTCGGTTTTAGTTTTGGTGTAATAAAGTTTATAATTACCTTAGTTATTAGATGGAAATATATAATAATGGGTAACTTATATAGATACAACCTTAGTTCAGTTTAAGTATATATTACTGCTATTACTTATTATGAATAATAGAAAATTTTAGTAATAAATATGGCATTTATTTGCCTTGAACTTATGTTATGTAATTATAAAGTTATTTTTAACCCAATATTTTAATATATAATATATTTTTAAATTTAAAATATAGTTATATAATTAGATATTGATAATAAGTAAAGAAATGTTATATCTACCTACTTTAATTTCCATTATAGAAGTTTTATTAGTAACTGTCCCTGTATTATTAACCGTAGCATATGTAACTGTAGCGGAAAGGAAAACAATGGCTAGTATGCAAAGAAGATTAGGTCCTAACATAGTAGGGTATTATGGTCTTTTACAAGCATTTGCGGACGCCTTAAAACTTCTTTTAAAAGAATATGTTTCACCTACACAAGCTAATTTAAGTTTATTCTTCCTTGGTCCTATAATAACCCTAATATTTTCATTATTAGGTTATTTAGTGGTACCTTATGGTCCTGGTTTATCTTTAAGTGATTTTAATTTGGGTATACTTTACATGTTAGCGGTTTCTTCCTTAGCTACATATGGTATATTATTAGCTGGTTGAAGTGCAAATAGTAAATATGCTTTTTTAGGTTCACTTAGAAGTACAGCACAACTAATTAGTTACGAACTTATCTTGAGTTCAGCTATATTACTTGTTGTTATGTTAACTGGTAGTTTAAATCTAACTGTTAATATTGAAGCTCAAAGAGCTGTATGATTTATAATTCCTTTATTCCCTGTATTTATTATATTTTTTATAGGATCTATAGCGGAAACTAATAGAGCTCCTTTTGATTTGGCCGAGGCTGAATCAGAACTTGTTAGTGGGTTTATGACAGAACACGCTGCTGTAATATTTGTGTTTTTCTTTTTGGCTGAATATGCTAGTATTGTTTTAATTTGTACATTAACTAGTATATTATTTTTAGGGGGTTATTTATACGATTATTTCTCTTTATTTTGAATAATGGAATATATTGATTTTGACTATTATATTAATAATTTACATAATCCTAGTATATTGTCAGACCCTTCAATTGAAGGATTGATATACGGTTTAACTTTAGGTGTAAAATCTTGTATTATGATTTTCGTATTTATATGGGCTAGAGCTTCATTCCCTAGAATACGTTTTGATCAATTAATGTCTTTCTGTTGAACCATATTATTACCTATAGTTATTGCTTTTGTTATTTTAATTCCTTGTATATTATTTAGTTTTGAGATCATACCTAGTAATATAAGTTTATTATAATTATATATAATATGTCTAATAGTATACAATAAGCCTGTATATTATATATATTAATTGTATAATTTGGCCTGTGTTCCGCTGCTTCGCTAGAGCAGAGATAGATCATGTTATTATTTATAACTAAGATTAGCATCCATTCTATTCTTTTGCAGTTGTGTCCCTTTCGATGGGCAAAGTAGCCAAAGCACAACAGTGGCTTTTCTTACCAAAGCAAAGTAGCAGCATGATATATACTGCCTTGCTATGCTATGCAGTACTGTACATACCACTACTTTGCTTTATAAATAATAGAAAATAAAACAAAAAACACGCAGGGAGATAAAATATGTAATATAAATTTTATGCATAAATATTTATATATTATACGATGTTAAAGTATAAATAACTAATTAAATTTATACTTTATTAGTATAATTATAAATATTTGTGCATTAGAGATAGATAGACGGTTTTACTTCTTGATTAGATATCTGTAGTAAGAGGTTCGATCCCTCTATATCTTTGCGCAAAATAAAATTAACTATTATATTTATATATAAATATAACGGCCATAGGTTAATGGTAGACCTTTCGCCTTCCAAGCGATTTGTGTCGATTCGAATTCGGCTGGCCGTATATGGAATTTAATAATTTAATTAATTAATTAAAAACTATTTTGTCTGTACTACATAGTTCTGTGTGGTCTTAGTAAAAGTTAATAAAACTTTGTTTTTATTAAACCCTGAGGGAAATTGTTTTACAACATATTATTATTCGATATGCTACTTACATTACTATTATTAACACCTATCTTAGGTATTTTTGCTATATCTACAGGTATTTCTTACGAATTGTCTTTTTTAAATATTAAACGTATAAAAGCCATTGGTTTGATTACCTCTATTATAAACCTTTTTATTTCTTTAGTTGTATTTATATTATTTGACTTTAGTAGTAATCAATTTCAATTTGTACAAGAATACCATGAAATTAGCTCCTACGATTTTTATTTAGGTTTAGATGGATTGTCAATATATTTTGTTTTATTAACAACCATAATAACTCCAATTGCACTGTTAAGTAATTGAAACTCTATAAATGAAAATGTTAGATCATTTGTAATTATTATTTTATTGCTAGAAACTTTATTATTAGCAGTATTTTTAGTATTAGATATTTTATTATTTTATATATTTTTTGAGAGTATATTACCTCCATTATTTATATTAATAGGTTTATTTGGGTCAAGTAATAAAGTAAGGGCTAGTTTTTACTTATTCTTGTATACATTGTTTGGATCATTGTTTTTATTGCTATCTATATTAGCCATGTCTTCAATAATGGGTACAACAGATTTTGATGCTTTATATAAAACTAACTTTAATTATTCTACACAACTATTTTTATTTTATGGGATATTTATAGCATTTGCAGTAAAAACTCCTACTATATTTTTAAACACATGATTATTAAAAGCTCACGTTGAATCACCTTTAAGTGGTAGTATAATACTAGCTGCCATTGTATTAAAATTAAGTTTATACGGTATATTTAGACTTATATTACCATTATTACCTAAAGCTTCTTTAGAATATACATATATAATTTACCTTATTGGGGTTATAACTATTATATATGCTAGTTTTAGTACTTTAAGAACAATAGATGTTAAAGAACTTATAGCTTATAGTTCTGTATCTCATGCTGCTGTATACCTTATAGGTGTATTTAGTAATACCATACAAGGGATAGAAGGTGGTATAGCTTTAGGGTTAGCACACGGTTTTGTTTCAAGTGGTTTATTTATTTGTGCTGGGGGTGTATTATACGATAGATCAGGTACTAGATTGATAAGTTATTATAGAGGTATTGCCCAAGTAATGCCTTTATTCTCTATTTTATTCTTTATTTTATCTTTAGGTAATTGCGGGGTTCCTCTTACTTTAAATTTTGTAGGGGAATTTATGTCACTTTATGGTGTATTTGAAAGATTACCTTTATTAGGTGTTTTTGCTAGCTCTTCTATAGTATTCTCTGCTGCATATACTATTTATATGTTTAATAGAATAGCTTTTGGAGGATCTTTTAGTAAATTTTTTGAAGCTAATATAAGTGATGTTAATAAACGTGAATTCTTTATATTACTTACATTAGTTGTATTTACTGTATTATTAGGTATATATCCTGCACCTATTTTAGATGGTTTACATTACTCTGTATCATCATTAATATTCAATAACTAATGTTAATTTATCTTGCTCTGTGTAACGTATAACGTATAACGTGTAACGTGTGCATAGCAAGACAAGGCTCTTATTTATATAGTAGAAGTGCTGCTTCGGTGCTCTTATTTGAAAGCAAAAGCCAAAGCAAAAAGAGCCTCCTTCGTAAGACACAAAAACTCGACCTCAGGAGCCTAGAAAGCAATAAAAAGCCACTACATAAACTACTATAATCTTTAAGATTACTATAACCTTTGAAATTAATATAACCTTTAAATCTTTCTGTCTTTAGGTAGACGATAATGCTACATACCATAATATTTAATTAAATATAGTGATAACCAAAATATTTAATTAGATAATGTGAAAACCAGATTATTTAATTTGATAAGGTTAATACGATAAACTTTTATAAAAGTTTATCGTATTTAACAAATTTTACTGCACTGATATTTCATAGAAAGTTTTTATTGCTTTTATAATGCAATAAGCCTTTATAAAAAAACATATCTATTTAGTTATTAATGCTCCTTTTATGCTTATAACAAAGTACAAAAGGAGCATTAAACTAATAAACTACATAATATTGTATTGAAACTTTATAAGGAATCCTATGTCAACTAATGATACAAGCAAATCTAAGGGTAAAACCGACCGGTAATGATATGATCGGTCGGTCCTTAGTTTAAAAGATTCTTAACCTATTGCATCGTATATGACCGGTGGGCTTAAGTATTTATATAACCGACCGATCATTAGCCAATTGGTATCTTAGAAGATCGTTAATTGCATCTTTAAATGTCATTAATAAAAAAAATATAGCATTGATATTTAATAATCTGATAAATAAAGATGCCACAGCTAGTACCATTCTATTTTATAAATCAAGTTACATTTGCTTTTATCTTACTTGTAATTATGATATACGTATTCTCAAAATACATATTACCTAGATTTGTTCGTTTATTTACTACTCGTATATTTATAAGTAAATTATAATTTATATGCAGAAGTAATAAGTCTATTTATTGCTCTTGCTTTCTTACTCTTATTGTAGTGGCTCCTGTGCTCTTTTTTAAAAACAAGAGCATAGAAGTCACTGTAAAAACAGTAAGATAAGCATAGCATCTGTACATATTTCAATAATAATAATAAATGAATTAGAATATGTCTAATTTAAACTACATAACAAGTCCTTTGGATCAGTTTGAAATAAGAAACTTATTGAGTTTAGATGCTCCTATTTTTGGTAATTTACATATCTCTTTAACTAATATAGGGTTGTATTTAACTATAGGTGCATTTTCAGTATTAACATTAAATCTATTAGCAACTAATTATAACAAAGTTGTAAGTAATAGTTGATCTATAAGCCAAGAGTCGATATATGCTACTATACATAGCATAGTGACAAATCAAATAAATCCTACAAAAGGACAAATATATTTTCCTTTTATCTATACTTTATTCATATTTATCTTGGTAAATAATTTAATAGGTATGGTACCTTACAGTTTTGCGTCAACAAGTCATTTTATATTTACATTTTCTCTTAGTTTTACTGTAGTATTAGGTGCAACTATATTAGGTTTCCAAAAACACGGTTTAGAATTCTTTTCTTTATTAGTGCCAGCTGGTTGTCCATTAGCTTTATTACCTTTATTAGTGTTAATAGAATTTATATCATATTTATCTAGAAACGTTTCTTTAGGCCTTAGATTAGGAGCCAATATTCTTAGTGGGCACATGTTATTAAACATATTAGCAGGATTTACTTATAATATCATGACAAGTGGTTTTATATTTTTCTTTTTAGGTTTAATACCTTTAGCTTTCATTATAGCATTCAGTGGTTTAGAATTAGGTATTGCATTCATACAAGCTCAAGTTTTTGTAGTTTTAACTAGTAGTTACATCAAAGATGCTTTAGATCTACATTAATATGAAATTATATAATAACATTTGTCTTTCTTGCTTCTGCGTTTTTCTTATACGTTGGTATTAGCTACCTTGGTGGCTAAGATATGTATATATCCAAGAATAGGTGATGTAAATATATTATATGCCTGTGTTAGGTATATTATTTATATGTATGCTCTCTTGCAGTTATGACAACCTTAGTAGGGAAAGGAGCCAAAGCAAGAGAGCGTTATACATTTTTATAAATTTTGGTTCAAATCCAGACACGGGCTTTTGCTTTGTATTGATTTTCTATTGCTTTGTGATTTGGCAGTGGCTCCTTTTGCTTCCTCTTATTTATTGCAGTGGCTTTGTCTCCTCCGGTACTGTGCTCTTATTGGAAAGCAAAAGCCAGAACACATAAGCCCTATATAAGGAAGTAAGAATGAGCAGTAGTACTGTTATATAAATAAGAGCCCATAAATAAGAGCCCTGTTTCACAAAGCACAGAATAAGAGCATAGGTATGAAGAACAAGTGATTAAACAATATTTATTTTGTGATACTAATAGTATAAGTATTATATTAGGATATAATACAGGAAAGTCCGATACTTATCAAATGTAAACATATAATATATGTATGTTAAGTAAAAACTTGAGTAATTAARAGAAAATAAATAAATATTTCTATAGCTATAACTATAGCTAAATGTATAGTAAATAATGAATACTATACAGTAAAATATAATTAATGAAATTGCAAGCTCTTTGTTAGGTTTTATTATAGTCTAATGACTATTAACAGGAACCGGCTTAAAGGTATCCAGAATAAAAAAAAATAGTAAATTAAAGTTTTATCGCTTCCTCTTCTTTATTTCCTATTACTTTCCTTTAGCAAATAAAAGAAGAGCATAGACATAGAAGTACACACAAATAAAAAAAAAAAATAAAAAAAAAACTTTTTATGATTTAAGGATTTAATAGTAATGGTATAGTAATTAGTTTAGGGTAAACAGCTATACCTATAGGTTGAGTTTGATGATGGCTCTGAATGAACGCTGTCCAAGTGCTTGACACATGCTAATCGTACGTCTAATTTAATTTATAATTTTTATCTTTTTTGGGCTATATAAGTTATAGCGCAATAAAAGAGACAAATACAATTCATTTTATTAGAAGTGGTGTACAGGTGAGTATATAACATTTTGGCTGCCTTAGAGTTAGGTTAAATGCCTTATACTTCGCAAGATAAAGGAGAGAGGTCTCCGCTTTAAGAGGACAATAAATGTTTCGGATAGGTAGTAGTTAAAGTAATGGTTTAACTAGCCAAAAATTCCGTAGTCGAGGCTGAGAGGTCGATCGATCACATTGGGTCTGAAAAAACCCCAATACGTATAGTACAGCAGTGGGGAATATTGGTCAATAGCCTAACGGCTGAACCAGCAACTTGGGGGAATGTATAGCTGCGTAATTTCAGCTAGTTATATTTGGCTGTTTAAGATATCTTAAAGAATTCTTCTGATTATTTAAGATGTCTTATTCATTTTGATTTTTTCCCGAGTGCTTTAATCAATTAATTTATCACTAATCGCAAGATTGTTATATGCGCTTTTTTTTACGTTTCTTTTGGCATTACCAAAGCACCGAAATTAAAGCGTTATAACGAACAGTATCTGTTCGGTGGACAATATAATATCGATTTTATCGAGTAAAGTTCTAGATATAATACGGATTATGACTATTTTATATCTATATGTCTTGACCAAATTACGTGCCAGCAGTCGCGGTAATACGTAGAAGACTAGTGTTATTCATCTTTAGTAGGTTTAAAGGGTACCTAGACGGTATGATTAGTCTTAAATAGGATACGGTTATACTAGAGTTATATATGAGAAGGGGAGTATTTATGGAGTAGAGTTGAAATTCTTTGATACCATGAGGACTGATAACGGCGAAAGCAACCTTTTATCTAATAACTGACGTTGAGGGACGAAGGCTCGGGTAACGAACAGGATTAGATACCCTAGTAGTCCAAGCAGAGAATGATGAATGCCATAGATTAGATCTTAATTTAGTCTATAAATGAAAGTGTAAGCATTTCACCTCAAGAGTAATGTGGCAACGCAGGAACTGAAATCATTAGACCGTTTCTGAAACCAGTAGTGAAGTATGTTATTTAATTCGTAGGTACGCGAAAAACCTTACCACAACTTGAATATTATCTTTTTAGGCTTACGTCTCCAAAAAGCGAAGCAATAAGAATATTATTCTTGCTTTGCTTACTTCGCCTTATTTTTAAAGAAGTAAGCAAACCATGTAATATTATTTTTAAAGATATTACAAGCGTTGCACGGCTGTCTTCAGTTAATGTCGTGAGATATTGGTTAATTCCATTAAATTAACGGAAACCCTTGCTTTATTTGTGATATTTTACAGGTAAATTCACCCAAGCGAATTTATCTAGTGAAAATTGAAATAAAGCAGTTCACCTTTACATGGGAAAGATAATAGGGACCAAGACAAGTCATCATGGCCTAAATGTTGTGGGCGATAGACGTGCCACATATTCCTATACAAAGTGATGCAATAATGTGAATTGGAGCTAATCTAATAAAATAGGATATAACAAGGATTGTAGTCTGAAATTCGACTACATGAATAAGGAATTACTAGTAATCGTGAATCACCACGTCACGGTGAATTTAATCTCAGATAGGTACTAACTACTCGTCAGGCGCCGAAAGAAGTGTGTGCAATAAGTTTGGTCTTTCTTATATTTTCATTCTAGATAACCACTTCTAGTTACTTATATGGAAGATTTTCGTATGCGTGACTTTGATTGGTGTTAAGTCGAAATACGGTTCATGTAGGGGAACTTGCATGGGATTGATTAATGTTAACAATATATAACGTATATATAATTATGCTATAATGTTCCCTCCATTGTAGCTATAAAGATTATATATATACCTGTTTTAGGCATATTATTTATATATCTTGAAGTTGTTGTACCGGCCTTAGGAGGTAAAAGAGGAAAAATAGCTTCCATGCTTATTATATTTTCTCTTGTTTTTACTGTGCTTTTCTTCTAAAGTAAAAACAAGAGGAGCCTCATTCGGGTGGCATATAAAAGCAAAGCAATATAACCAAATATATAGATAAATTCTGGTTCGAATCCAGAAACGGGCTATATGCTAATAAAACTTATTAGTATATTGAATTTCTTAAATTGGCTAATAAGTTAGAACTTATTAGCATAAACCTCTTAAATCGGCTAATAAGTTAAAACTTGTTAACATATTACATTTTTTAAAGATGAAGATGCGCAAACCTACCTATGCGATTCGCATAGTACGAATAGATCGCTGGGTTCTCTTAAAGATTCATTATCTTTTTAAAGGGGGGCTTAAGTAAAATGGGAGAAGGATAAATTATCTTGGAAGTATGGTGCGCATATATCCTTTAGGATATAATCTAACTGCTAGGCGCCTAGCAGAAATAACCTTGATAAAAATAAAGCCCGTTATATAAGGAAACTTCCATTATTGGTAAGATGGGTTGAGCTGTAAACTCAATAGTAATAGACTTTTAAGAGTTCAAATCTCTTGTTTCCTAACTATTCTTTTATTACAAGGCTTTTTGTATTGTGCGTACTTCTGCATACTTTGGTACTGTGCATACTTCTGCTTTGCTTTATAAAAGAAAGCAAGGACATGGATGCAGAAGTACGCCACTGTAAAAGCAAGAGGACAAATACAATTAGCCTTTATAGCTCAATGGTAGAGCGGAATACTGTTAATATTATGATAGATGTTCAATTCATCTTAAGGGCTATATAAAGTCTTAAGGCATGTTAGCTCAATGGTAGAGCGTTGTGCTACGGACACAAGTATGCAAGTTCAAGTCTTGTGCATGTTTTTACTTTAATCTATAATTACTTTCCTCAAGTTAGTTAAAATTTAGAAATATTTTTAACTATGGTAGTTATTTTTTTTTTATCTTTTTAATTAACTGTTACAATGGTTAATTATTATTTTTTTTATATTATTGCTATCTAACAGAAAAGATGGCAAAAGTATTAAATTATTTTTATTGAAGTATAATATAAAAAAAGTATGAGGCATTATTTTTTTTTATTGTATTCCAATAAAAAAAGGATAATGAAGTATTATATATTTTTTTTATGAATAGAGGCGACTGAGTTAGAAGGTATTTAACAGAGCAAGTAAACTTACGTAATTTAGGTATAGAACAAAGGTTAATTACTAATATTATGAATGTTATAGCGAGACAACCTCAAACACCGTTTATTGCACAGACATACTGTAGGTTAACAGCACTGAATGGACAAAAAATCCAACAGATGGTAAGATCTAACCGTAGGATGTATATTGCTCGTTTATTAATAGAGGGTTATAGAGATAATAATAACCCTAATAGCCCTGATAACAATCTTAGTTGAGGTGATGATACAAACAATTTAAATTATAATACTAATAATTCAAGTAATAATAATTTTAACTTTAATATAATTATTACTTTATCTTTATTATTATTGGGTATTTTAGTTATTACTAGCTTTGTTATTTTAGCTTTATATCAAGTAGAATATCTTTATGGGTAATTAAGGTTGAGTTTTTGTTTTAGGTTAATTACAATTTTAGGTGCTTTACTTTTTATACTTTATTAATGCTTTTTTGTTTAATAGAATTAATTATTACATACCGTTTTGTTAATGTATATAATAAATAAAAATAAAAGATAAAGGGGTAATATTTTAATCTCTTATGAAGAGTTTATTTCTTTTAAACGAAAGTTTTACTAATGGTTATAGAGATGAAGCTTTGGATATCCTTTCATTGGCTGCCATTTTATCTGGTATATTAGTTATTATTAGCAAAAATCCGATAGTTTCTGTCTTATTTTTAATAGGTTTATTTTTAAGTATAGCCAGCTATCTTATGATATTGGGTTTAAATTTTATTGGTCTTTCTTATTTATTGGTTTATGTTGGTGCTGTATCTATTTTATTTTTATTTATTTTGATGCTAATTAATGTTAGAATAAGTGAATTATTAAGTAATACAAGTAATAGTATACCTTTAGCTATACTTATTGCTATTTCATTTAATTACCCTATACATGAAATATTACCTTATAGTATTAACTCTATTAATAATAACACTGTTGATTCATATAATACCTTAAATCTTGCTCTTGTAAAGGAGGTCTCACATAATAATTATAGCAATTTTTTTTCTAAATTATTTAAATTAAATAGTGATCAGCTAGATAATGGTGAAATTTCTTTTGTTACTAGTAAAATCTGAGATGGTAATTTAGCAGAAACTAGCCATATAACAAGTATCGGTAATATAATGTATACTAGTTACAGTATATGATTAATTTTAACATCTATTATATTGTTATTAGCTATGGTCGGGGCTATTGTTATTACAATAAAACAAAAGAATTAAAATATTTTGACTTAATCATTCTTTTGCTTTTCTTCCTTATACATGGCTTTTACTACTTTTCCTTGCTTATATTTATTGCTTTTTGCATACTCGGGTGCCCACGGAGGCCGGTAAAGCCAATGCAAGAGGAAAAGCAAAAACAGTAATAGCATGATATAAGCTTTTTATACTTTACAATAAAATAAGAAGAGCTCCTTTTCTTCTTATCAATAACAGTAATATAAAAATAAAATATAGGGTCAGTATCCTAATTGGTAAGGAACTTTTTTGTCAAGAAAGATTATGCCGGATCGAAGCCGGTCTGACCCGTAAACTAAATAAATAAAGGGATTAGCTTAATGGTAGAGCAACCGTTTTACACACGGTAGGTTAGGTGTTCAAGTCACCTATTCCTTAACGATGGTTATTTATAGTATATTATTATAAGTAACTAGTTCTTTTTTTTTTTATTATATACTTATGGTATGCAAAAATAAGGATTTTTATAAAATATTCTTATGTTTATTTAGAGGCAAGACTAATGTTGTAGGTGACTAACTTAACTAGAAGTAACTTTCAAGCCCATCCTTTTCATTTAGTTTCACCATCACCATGACCTTTGTATACATGTATTGCTTTACTAACATTAACAACAAGTGGTGTATTAACAATGCATGGTTTTAGTAATGCAAATACATTTTTAATGTTAGCTTTCTTATCTCTCATTTCTTCAATGACATTATGATGACGAGACGTTATAAGTGAAGGAACATACCTAGGAAATCATACATTAGCTGTACAAAGAGGATTAAACATGGGTGTAGCTTTATTTATAGTAAGTGAAGCATTATTTTTTTTAGCTATATTCTGAGCCTTTTTTCATAGTGCTTTATCTCCAACAGTAGAATTAGGTGCCCAATGACCACCAATGGGAATTGAAGCGATTAATCCTTTTGAATTACCTCTACTTAACACAGTAATCTTGTTATCCTCAGGTGTTACAGTAACATATGCTCACCACTCCTTAATTCAAGGAAACAGAAGCGGAGCTTTATATGGATTAGTTGCTACAGTTATTTTAGCTATAGTATTTACAGGCTTCCAAGGTATAGAATATACTGTTTCTTCTTTTACTATAAGTGACGGTGCTTTTGGTTCATGTTTTTATTTTGGGACAGGTTTCCATGGAATTCATGTAATGATAGGTACTGCTTTTATAGCGGTGGGTTTGTGACGTGTATTAGCATACCATTCAACAGAGAACCATCACCTAGGGCTAGAATCTTCAATACTATATTGACACTTCGTTGATGTCGTCTGATTATTTTTGTTTATATCAATCTATTACTGGGGATCTTAAATAAAAAACCTTCTATTAAAAATAAACAAAATATTATTTTAGAAAGTAGTTTTTTAAATAGCAGTTCTATTTCTGCCGTACTTTGTGTGATTATTGTCTCAAGTACTTATGATTTAAGTGCATTTCCTCTTATGAGTGAAATGCAAGATATATATAAACAAATAGTACATGAAAATAATATGAAGCAATTAGCAGAATGTTATTATAGTTATAAAATGGAAGCGATATCAAAGTTTAACATATTAGAGATTAAAGCTAATATAAGTAATTTTGATATACATACCCCATTAAACCACTATTTTAACGACGGAAAAATATATTTACATACCCCTATATATGTAAATATGTGATTACCTACAATAGTTACTATCAATTATATTATAAAAACTAAATATATAATAATCCCATGTTTAGTTATTACATTTGTACCTTTAATAGATACTTTTATTAATTGTTTAGATAATTTAAGAAAAAGTTTATTAATATTAAGTAAACTTTTTTGATCTTCATTACTAGAAAATATCATTAAATATATTAATTATAAAAAACATATGTTACTTTTAATTATATTAAACGGATTAATAAAGGAATTTGAAAAAAAGGCAATTATAAACGAAAATAAAGGTTATAAAGTACAAGAGTATATGAATGTTGACGAGAACTTTCCACTTTTTGCAGATAATGTTAGTTTTTTAGAGCTTCAAGCTCTAATAAGAGAATCATTATTTGAACAAAATGAAGTAATATTAATTTTAAAGACAATCCGTTGCTTAGAGGATATTATAATCACTTATTATAATGAAAATCATGAAAGATTGATCGAATATTTTTTAGATGAAAAAGGGTTTAACTTTAACGAGCTTGATATTTATGAAGATTTATAAAATCAAAATATGGATATTGAAATAGACGAAAACAATGAACCTGGTTCAGAAGAAGACGATGAATATGATTCAGAAGAAGACGATGAGCAACATTCCGAATAAAAAAAATTAGCTCATTTAATACTAGTTAATAAAATTTTTATAAAGGATAACTTTTTTTATTGCCCTAGCTTTATTTAGTTAGTATTAGATATAGTATTATATCTTTGTCCTTTATATTATTTAATTATAAATATAAACTATAAATAAATTACTCTAAAGTATGCTTATGAGGTAATGTATTTTGGGTAGGACTATTCCTTATTATTGGCTAACTAATAACAGTTAGTATTAAGCATATATATTTAAATATATATGCTTAATAGAGACCTTAGTTTAATGGTAAAATATGAGACTTTTAATCTTTATGATGTGGGTTCGAACCCCACAGGTCTTAAACTCCTTATTTTTATAAGTAAATAAATATACTGATTCAGATAAATTTTATTTTTCTTTACTTAATTTATTTTAGCGAAGCAAAATAAAATTAACTATTATATTTATATATAAATATAACGGCCATAGGTTAATGGTAGACCTTTCGCCTTCCAAGCGATTTGTGTCGATTCGAATTCGGCTGGCCGTATATGGAATTTAATAATTTAATTAATTAATTAAAACTATTATGTTTGTACTACATAGTTCTATGTGGTCTTAGTAAAGGTTAAATTTTTTATTTAATCCTGAGGGAAATTGTTTAACTTGTATTATTGTTAATATTATGATAGATGTTCAATTCATCTTAAGGGCTATATAAAGTCTTAAGACTTTAATTTATAACTACTCTAGTTAAAATTTAGAAATATTTTTAAGTAGGGTAGTTATTATTTTATCTTTTAAATTAATTATTATAATAATTAATTGTTTTATATAAAAGATAATGAGGTAATATTTTTGTTATTTTATGAATTCATCGCAAATATTAGCTTTACTAAAAAAGCATGAAGAAACAAAATCACTTATAATAGATCAAAGTTTTGCGCTTGATCTATTTTAAGTTTATTACAATTACAAATATTTTAAATTTTTAAATGTAGAAAGATAAAGTAAAATGAATTAAATTAATGTTTTAAAAATATTATATTTTTAAAACATTTAGGAAAAGTTGCTATTGGTAAAGCGAGATATTTGCTAAATATTGTGTTATGCACCTGGAGGTTCAATTCCTCTCTTTTCCGGCATTAATATATTTATTATGTATTGCTTATTATGTTTAGAAAGATAAATACTGATCTTTTACTGTCTAATATTATGAAGAAAATAAACATTAATATAAATATTTAAGAGCATAGTTTAATGGTAAAACCGTAAGCTTCAAACTTACTATTTTCAGTTCAAGTCTGAATGCTCTTGTTTCATCCGAAGCAAAATAAACAAATCTAATAAAGGTTCTTTAACTTAAATGGTAGAGTGCGTTCTTGATAAGGATGTTGTCTAAGTTCAATTCTTAGAAGAATCATAGGTTAATATGGTATAGCATTTATATATCTTGCAGTGCTTTCTTCGAATGAGTATGCACAAACAAAGACAAATATACTTTATATTGCTTAAAAGAGAGAGTTGGCTGAGTGGTTTAAAGCGATTAGCTTGAAACTAATTAAAATTAAAAGTTTTCAGGGGTTCAAATCCCCTACTCTCTGGTATACATTTAAATATGTCTAAATGTATTAATATGATAATGATTACCCTAATGATAATATAAACCTTTAGAGGAATATGCCTCTTTTTTAATTTAATTTTTAATAATATAAATATGAAAAACAATAACAATAATAGAAAAAGCATAGTACCTGTTGTATCTTATCTTAATTTAGATACAAATAAAAGTATTATTTATAAAGAAAATAAAAGAAAACCCGGTATTTATAGATTAAATAATTTAGTTACGGCTAAATGTTATATAGGATCTGCAAAATGCTTAACTGGGAGATTGAGTATTTATTATTCTTCAACTTCTCTTAGGAAAAGATTAGAAAGAGGATCAAGTCTTATTCATAGAGCATTATTAAAACATGGCTATTCGAACTTTAGCTTAGATATTCTTGAATATTGTGAACCAGATAAATTAATTACAAGAGAACAATATTACTTTGATCTATTAAAACCTGAATACAATATATGTAAAACAGCTGGTTCAACTTTGGGTAAAATGCATACAGAAAGTACAAAAGAAAAGATTAGAAATAGTCTTACAGGTAAGAATAATCCTAATTTTGGTAAACATTATTCTTATGAAAGAAGAAAAAATATAGGAAAAGCTATTAAACTTTCAAATAAAATTCGTAGCATAATGCCTAAAATGCGACTTGAAACTAAACTAAAACTATCTTTAGTAAGTATAGGTGTAAATGTTAAGATGTATGATTGTTCTAATAACTTAATAAAAGAATTCCCTAGTATAAACAGTGCAGCAAAGTATTTTGATGTTCATAGTACCACTATAAATACAGCTATAAAAAAAGGTAGATCATACCAAAATTTTACATTTAAATCAGAGATTAAAGATAATAGAATTTGAGTTTATGATTTAAATCATAAATTAATTAAAGTATTTGATAATCAATCAAAAACATCTGAATGTTTTAAAATACCAACTACTACTTTATCTAGGTATATTAAGTTAGGAAAACTTTGAAAAAATAAATATTATTTTTATAATACTTGTTTAAAAACTTAATGTTTTTCTTAAAGTCATGTAATGATTTTATCTTTAAAGCTTATATTTTTAAACAAGTATTTAAACAGGTTAGGGTAGGATTGGCAATACGATCGCTTTGGGTGCGATAAGACCTTGTTCGATTCAAGGTGACCTGATACATATATGTCATCTAAACATAAGTTTTATTTATTAGAACCTATGTATTAGGATATAATAGTAATGTGTATGATATCTAGTTCTTCCTTTTTATACTATAATGTATAGGGAAGTATATAAAGAGACTATTAGGGATGCCTTGCCATATATTAAAGAGAGTATAAATTTAATTTGTGTTTTAGAGAAAAAAAATTAACACATAAACTCTGAGAGAAATCCAGTAATAAACGAAGTGAATTGAAATATCTTAGTAGCTTCAGGAAAAGAAATCAAACGAGATTCTATGATTAGTGTGAATGAAAGTAGAGTAGCCTATAAAAATATCAGAATATATATGTGATGTATATATAGTAATCTTTTTTAAACATAAAGTAGTATTAGAATAAATTATTTGGTTTTAAACCAAACAAATCTTAGATTGATTTTTATTATAATATTACTAGTATTATCATTACTTGGATTATATACATAAAGAAAAGATAAGAAATTAGGGGTTCAAAAAATCCCTAGTAACAAAAATCTTTGGGTTCAGAAAACCCATAAAATCGATATATATAAAATAAAATTATCCACTGATATATTAAAAAAGTAAAACGGGCAAAACCTGTTTGAATATATAGGGGAACCTTCCTCTAAGGCTAAATATGATATATGAGCGACAGCGTATAGTTGTTTGAGAGAAAGGTTTGAAATAGTAGTCTTATAAGCAGCTCGAGTGAAATTTTATAAATAATTAGAGCGTACCTTTTGCATAATGGGTCAGCAAGTTAATATTAGATGCGAGCATGTGTAAAATGTGCCCAGATAAACCAATTATGAAATAATGAATTAGTATCTAAAATTAGACCCGAAGCCTGGTGATCTTACTACAGTCAGGGTTATAAAAGCCCGAACGGTTTATCGTTGTAAAGATATCCGAAGAACTGTGGTAAGTTAGTGAAAGACAAAACTGACTAGGATAGCTGGTTTTCTGCGAAACCTATATAAGTAGGTAATTCAAGTTACATCATAGCAGGTACAGAACTGTGATCTCAGGCAACTTATATCTTCTTATTTTACATCTCCAAAATAAAAGGTAATTTTGCATATATCGGGCAATCGTGAAGATTTTATCGGTGAGTATTCGCACTCGGAAGGGCAATGATGAATCTTGAATAATCGGACATAGTACGATAAGGTTGTATGTCTAAAGGGAAACAGCCCAGAACAAGAGTTAAGGTTCCAAAATTATTGTTAAGTGAAATTAAGGAAGTTTCTATCTAATACGACTAGGAAATAGGCTTAGAAGCGGTCCATTTTTTGAAGATCTCGTAACAGAGCACTGGTTTAGTAATTTATTTTACATTGATAGTTGCACCGAAGATTTAACGGATCTAAACAATATACCGACACCTTGTCCATATTTATTAATAATTTTTAGTTATTATATTTTATGGGGTAGCAGAACGTTGGGTAAATCTAAGACTTATTCTTTTTAAGAATAAATATATGATAACCCGAGTGAGAATGCTGACATGAGTAACGAAAAAGGGATATACCCTCGCCTAAAGCTTATGGTTTTTGTAAAGTAACGGCCTCTAAGTTTACCAACCTAAAGGATTAAACGATGAGCAAATCTTTGTTATAAAGTAACAACCTTCTCTTAAAAATCAAATAACTAAAGTGGAGAAGGTTCTGGAAAAACAATAACGGTCGAACCGAATTATTTCAATAAACTAAAAAGATGAGTAATAATTAATTCTATTAAAAAAAAAAACAAACAAGCACAAATTATAAAAATTTATAAAAGCACAAATAATAGATAGACTAGACAAACCGTACCTAAAGACTAACCCAAGTAAGCTAGTAGAGAATACGAAGGCGTTTGAGCTAACAATCATTAAGGAACTCGGCAAACTAACTACCGTAACTTCGGGATAAGGAGAGCCATTCCTCCTGACTAATATCAGGTAAAGAATAGGAAGCATGGAATAGTGTTGTACGACTGTTTAATTAAAACAAAGCACTCTGCAGTAAGATAATAAATCAAAGTATTGAGTGTGAATTCTGCCCGATGTCGGCTGGTTAACGGATTTGCTAAGTTGACTAATATAAATTTGGCTTTGAAGGAAACCCCGATCAATGGCGGCCTTAACTATAAGGGTCCTAAGGTAGCGGAATACCTTGGCCGTTAAATGCGGTCTTGCATGAATGATTTAACGATACAACAGCTGTCTCAATGATTGGCTCAGTGAAATTGGAATAACTGTGCAGATACAGTTTACCTCTAGTTAGACGAGAAGACCCTATGCAGCTTTACTGTTGCTAGTTATTGAATATGATATTGCAAGTTTTAGAGTATAAGGTAGCGTAAGCAAGGTTGAAACACCTTTACTTAGTATATCATATTGGTAGACAAAATCTACGTGAAAGTATAAACTGTTTTTTAATATAGACATATTAATTAATAGTTGGATACAATCATTAACCTTTTTCTTATGAAAGAGGGACAATTGCTAGGAGGCAGTTTATGCGGGGCACAGATCCCATAAAAAGTACCTGGGTGTATCCAAAGTTAATTTTGTAAAATTGTGATAAAACAATTATCACAATTAAATATACTTCATATAAAATATTTATATATTTTTTTTAGGTGTATTTTTTATATTTTTAGTATGTTATTTGCTATAGCCTTTGTGCTGGATATTTTAATATCTATCATATGAAGAGCTGTGGTTAATCCAGCTATATATCTATTGAGTTAGAACTAATATTTTTTTATTCAAGTAAGATTTTAACTATATGGAAAATAGATGTAATTTAAATATTATAAAATAATATATTCTAGTTTAAAATTAGGCTATATTATTTTATAATGTTTATAGTTATATTATTAGTACTTTAATTATAATATTAAAGTAATGTTAGAATACACTAATCATATAATTATGTTAATTACTTGTCAAGTTTAATGGCTTAATCTTGCTTTACTGTTTGACTTACACGTCTATCAGTCGCGTAAGCGGGGCATATGATCACAAGATGCAGAAAGGAAAGGTCTTGGATTTTTGAAAAAGCTACGCTAGGGATAACAGGCTAATTGCGCCAGAGAGTACAAATTGAGTGCGCAGTTTGGCACCTCGATGTCGGCTTAACTTATCCACATGAATGCAGGAATCATGAAGGGTTCGACTGTTCGTCGATTAATAAGTTACACGAGCTGGGTTAAATACGTCGTGAGACAGTATGGTTTCTATCTTCTAGAGGGAATTAGAATAAAATAAGGATATCCCCCTCGTACGAAAGGAGCTGGGTATATTAACCTCTGGTTTACCTGTTGTTTATGTGCCCAATATTAATATATGATAATAATATGTTTTTATTACTATTAGAAATAATAATAATAAAAAACAGGGATGTTACTTTCACTTAAGTAAATTTATAGCATAGGCACGGCAGGAACGCTATGTTAGTTAAAAATAAGTGCTGAATGCATCTAGGCACGAAACTTACTTTAAGATATTCTTAAATATACGTAGTAGAACACTACGATTTTTCTAATAATAATTATTTTAGTATTAGCATTTTTTTAATGTAAACTAAAGCAATTATCTATTATAATTAATAGGCTTTAGCTGAAAGAATTTAAATGTTTTTAGGTATAAAGTACTAATTTAATATTTAACTAAATTCATTAGATATCACCAATCTACGGTATATAGCTTTGCTTATACTGCTCTTATTATGTTTCACCTTTTATGTTTCAAAGAATAAGAGTACAAACCAATAAAATATAAAACTATAATAATATAAAATAGTTACATTATTGAACTAACTTTAGTCCGGTTAGCATAAAAGTAATGTAGCTGTTTTGTAACCAGCTGAAGCAAGTGCGATACTTGCACTGGACTTCTATATTTTACATTATGTAGGGTATAGAGTATTTTTATTTATACCTATCATTAAAAAAAAATCTTTTTTCTACGGAGACTTTTTTACGTAGCAAATACATTAATTATATTAATATATATCAAATTAACTATAATATATTAATTAATTATAATATATAATAATATATAATAATATTATTATATAATATAGGCCTTATAGTCAAGTGGTTAAGACATAATGTTTTCATCATTACATGCGAGGGTTCGACCCCCTCTGAGGCTATACTATATCTTATTTAGTACTGCGGATTGATGTAATAGTAACATAACTGGCTCATGTCCAGTCTATATTGGTGCAAATCCTTTGTCCGCATTTATTTATTAGTTTTTTAAATAAAAACCTTAAAGGTTATAGCTTAATTGGTAAAGCAAGCTGCTCATGACAGCTGAGATGAGTGTTCAATTCACTCTGGCCTTACTTATATTAATTACATAATGTCCGAGTGCTGGAATTGGTAGACAGGACGAACTTAAGCTTCGTTGATATAACATCGTAGAGGTTCAAGTCCTCTTTCGGATAACTTATTAATATATGCTCTTGCTTTTGCTTTCTTACTCTTATTGCTTTTGCTTTCTTACTCTTATTGCTTTTGCTTTCTTACTCTTATTGCTTTTGTTTTCGATGTAGAGCACGGTACCAAAGTATGCAGAAACAGTAAGGATGAAGACTCCATACTTGATACGAATAATAAACACAACAATAATAAGGGGACATAGTTTAATTGGTAAAACTGCGATTTTGCATATCGTTATTTCAGGATCGAGTCCTGATGTCTCCCATATATTTATTTTAAATAAATAATATAGTAATAAATATATTATATTAAGCTCGAGAAGCTCAACCTGGTAGAGCGGAACTCTGAAGATGTTTAGGCTGTAAGTTCAAATCTTATCTCGAGCAACGATAATTATTTTATATTATTGTAAATAGTTAGTTTTTTTTTTAATTATATATTTATGATATGCAAAAGGGTGATAGCGGTTTACATATGTTTTTCTTAATAGAAAAAAGAGTATTATATACTAAATACCCTAATTAGAGTATTTAGCACTATCATCCTAACTTTACGATTAGAATTTAGTAATATAATTTAATTTTTTTTTCATATTTAATCATAGGTGTATCTTGCTTTTTTTTTACCTGAGCTGTGTTCAAACCGCCCTATAACACATAGAATTTATACAATTACAAACTCAGGTTTGTTTACCCGTAAGCTCTATATCCTAGGATCTTGTAGGTAGAATAGTTTAGGTATATCTATGTTATTTGACTAAAATATAAATATTATTAGGCTAAAATATTAATTTTATTTCTTAATAAGTTATTTATAAATAAAAGGTAGTGCTGGAATTGGTAGACAGGAATAGCTTAGGCCTATTTGGTTTTTAATCTTATCCGTTCAAGTCGGATTTACCTTATGTATTTTAATAATTAATATATCATATAGTATATATACTATAAGAGAATATATATATTATATGTTGTAGACTAATCGGTAAGTCATAAATTTTTGGTATTTATCATTGGGTGTTCGAATCACTCCAACATAATTTTTTTTATTTTGTTTTTTTTTATATTAATATTTAAATATATACTATTGTTGCGTACAGCAAGAACAAATTATGGTGGGTATAGTTCAATCGGTAGAGCGCCTGTATGTGGCACAGTATGTTCCCTGTTCGAATCAGGGTACTCACCCATAATATATTAATTTTATAAAACATGAATAATTAAAGCCAGGGTAGTTTAATTGGTTAAAACATTAATTTCATGCATTAAGAATGAGAATTCAAATTTCTCCTCCGGCTTATAGGTTATTAAAGTATATTACGCTATTTTTTTTATAGGCTATACTGATCTATTGTTGTATTTAGGCTTATTATAGTGGTAATATTTTTAAAGTAATATTATTATAGTTATATAACTATAATAATATTACTTTATATTAAAAAATCAATAAAAGATACTAGAACTTTTCGAATAAAAGTTACTTTTTATTGTCTAGTGTCACAGATAATATTATATCGACTTGATATAATACTCTAGTACTTTTTTTATAAAGGCATAGAAAGAATGGGGTGCTCTCTACTTATAGGGTTAGACAAACTATAAGTACTTAGATTTACGTTAAATTAGAGCTTTTTTAAGTATGTATATTATACTTACTTATATTAAACTTATCTATGATACAGCGAAACATGAGTGCTATAAATCTAGATATATCTTTAAGGAAAAAAGGGGAGAGAAGAATAAATCTTTCATTATTGCGTAAAAGTTATATTATCTTTTATTGATCTTTTTATCTAATAAAAGATAATTTTAGAAATATTTTATTAAAAGTGCCCAGTTAATAAACTATAAAAGCCCCAGGCAAGCTAGGGTTTAAACCCTACCAGGCTAGTTATAAAAGCTTACCAGACTAGCTATGGGTATCCAATAATGATATAAATAAAGCCTCCATGAATAAGTTTGCTTTAAATAAAAGCATTTTATTTTTTTTTTTTATTACCTTTTATTAAGTAATATGTATAAGTAAAGCAACTTATACCATAATTTTTATAATAATATTTAATTATATTATTACCCTTATCTAAGTTCAAATCTTAGAAGCTATATATATGTTGATAACATCATTAATTTATTTATTATTATCAAATGCCATAACTTTAAGAAGGGACAAATCAATACTTTACAGTAGAGTTGCTATAATAGTTTTAATCTACTCTTGTTTATTAGCTATATTTAGTTTATATTTAACATACTTAGATACAGGTATTGGATTATACGGTGGTTTATTCCACGCTACTAGTATTACACAAATATTTCATATATTTATATTTTTAATCTGTGCTACAATATTACAATTAACAGCCTTTCACCCTAGAAGGGTATGAATAGCAGAATATTCTTCTTTAAGTAAACTATTTTTATATAATTTTTTATATTACAGAACAAAAATAGCTAATAAAATGGGAGAACAATTTAAAATAATTGAATATCCATTAATATTATTATTTATAATAACTGGTGCTATATTTTTAGTATCAACTAGTGATTTAGTATCTATATTCCTTTCTATTGAACTACAAAGTTATGGGTTATATTTACTTAGTACATTGTATAGAAATTCAGAGTTAGCTACTTCAGGTGGTCTTACGTACTTCTTATTAGGAGGTTTAAGTTCTTGTTTTATACTATTAGGAACAAGTTTACTATATGCTAACTCAGGAACTACGAATTTAGATGGAATATATGTAATAACTAGCTTGAGTGATTTAACAAATGATGATCTTGCAGTGGTCGAGCCTAACCAAACACTTTTATATTGATACAAGTCTTATTATATAAATTTTTCATTGTTAATATTAAGTGTAGGATTTTTATTTAAAGTTAGTGCTGCACCATTTCATTTCTGATCACCTGATGTATATGATGCTATTCCTACAATAGTTACAACATTTGTGGCTATAGTAGCTAAAATATCTATATTTATATTTTTGTTAGAGTTAGTACATTATACAAGTAATTCCTTGTTTAATTTTGAATTTAGTTGAACATCTAGTCTACTGGTAAGTTCTTTACTTTCATTAGTAGTAGGAACAGTAGTAGGTTTAGCTCAATTTAGAATAAAAAGATTATTTGCTTATAGTACAATAAGTCATGTTGGGTTTATTTTACTAGCATTAAGTATTAACAGTATAGAATCAATTCAAGCTTTTATTTTTTATTTAATGCAATATTCTATTAGTAATTTAAACGCTTTTATTATACTTATAAGTGTAGGTTATTCATTTTATTGCTATGTAAATAATAGCAATGAGTACAAACAATTAGTAGATAAAAACAATTCCCCTATTCAATTAATAAGCCAACTAAAAGGATACTTTTATATAAACCCTGTCTTAGCCTTAAGTCTAACTATTACAATATTTTCTTTTGTAGGTATTCCACCCCTTATAGGTTTTTTTGCAAAACAGATGGTACTAAGTGCTGCTTTAGACAGTGGTTATGTCTTTTTGGCTTTAGTTGCAATATTAACTAGTGTTATTAGTGCTGTATACTATTTAAATATAATTAAACAAATTTTTTATGATAAATCTGAATATACAGTAAATTCTGATTTACTTAATATTGATTTACATGGTAACATTTCTAAAAATAACGTATTACTACAAAAAGTAAGATTTAATACAAACAACATCATCTTATCTAGTTCATTAACAATAACAATTTCTGTATTAACATTAATAATATTATTATTTATATTTATACCTCAAGAGTGATTAAGTATGGCAAATATTCTTGCTTTAATTATATTTAATGCCTAAATGACAAGTACTACTTTTTTTTTTGTGTTTATACCATTATTGGCTATTATATTACTAGCTGTTAATTTAATATTTGCACCACATAATCCGTACCAAGAAAAAGATAGTGCCTTTGAATGTGGTTTCCATTCTTTTTTAGGTCAAAATAGAACACAGTTTAGTATTTCTTTTTTTATATTTGCACTTCTATTCTTACTATTTGATTTAGAAATACTTTTAGTATATCCTTATGTAGTAAGTGCGTATACAAATGGTATATATGGTTTAGTTATAATGTTAATATTCTTTTTAGCCTTAACTTTAGGTTTTGCTTTTGAATTAGGTAAAAACGCCTTAAAAATAGAAAGTAGACAAACTATAATTAAAAACAATAAGAATTTAACTAATAATACTTTTATTAATGATTAGTATATTATAAATAATAATAAGTTTTTTGTAGCTATTACTTAAATATAAGTAAAAAAAAATATTATGGGTAATAATAATAAATCTTTCATAGGTAATCCTTAATTATTACGATAAACAAATTATTATATATTATTGCATAAAAAATGCAATAATATATAATATAAGTGATTATAGAGGTTTCTATTATAATTTTTTTAGTTTCATGCTTCGTAAAAGATTATCTATAGAAAAAAAACTTTTTTTAAAACATGTTTAATTTATTAAATAGTCAATTTAATTGTGACACACCCAAACCATGAGGTCTTTATTTTCAGGATAGTGCTACTCCACAAATGGAAGGATTAGTTGAGCTACATGATAATATTATGTTCTACTTAGTTATAATCTTATTTGGTGTAGGTTGAATAATGATATCAATAGTAAGAAATTATACTAGCGATAAATCACCTATATCTCATAAATATTTAAATCATGGAACATTAATAGAATTAATATGAACAATTACACCAGCTTTAATATTAATATTAATAGCTTTTCCTTCATTTAAATTATTATATTTAATGGATGAAGTTAGTGATCCTGCTATGTCTGTATTAGCAGAAGGTCACCAATGATATTGAAGTTATCAATACCCTGACTTTTTAAACGCAGACGATGAATTTATAGAATTTGATTCATACTTAGTGCCTGAATCTGATTTAGAGGATGGAGCTTTAAGAATGCTCGAAGTAGACAACAGAGTAATCCTTCCAGAATTAACACACGTTAGATTTATTATTACAGCGGCAGATGTTATTCATTCTTTCGCTTGTCCTGCTTTAGGTATTAAATGTGATGCATATCCCGGTAGATTAAACCAAGTTTCTGTTCTTATTAACAGAGAAGGAACATTTTATGGACAATGTTCTGAAATATGTGGTATTTTACACAGTTCTATGCCTATAGTTATAGAATCTGTAAGTATTGAAAAGTTTTTATCTTGACTAGAAGAACAATAATAAAACTTATATAAAATATTATTATAAATTATAAAATATTATAATAAATAATATATTAATTAATTTAAAAACTTTATTAAACATATATTAGTAATTTACACCGGCAGCCCAATAATGGTATTATAGCAGTATCCGCTAAAAACCTTTAAAATATCGTATAATTTTATAAGATAGTCATTAAGGAAATAATTAGCCATAGTCTCAAATCTCGCGTTGCTTTATTATATTAATTTATATTAGGATAAATAAAAGAAAAAAAAAAGAAATAGTCTGAACCATATCGCGAGATATGGATATAAAGATTAAATATTAACATTTAATACTTTAGCGCATAACATAAAAATAGGATAAATTTAAAAAAATACTTTAAATAAAAATAAAGTGAATTTGAAGCGAATTTTCTTAGCTTTACAGGCTTAGCTTTACAAATTAACTTTGTAAAAGGTAAAGAAAAACGTTCGAGACTAAAGGTGAGTAAACTAACAATATCCTTAATTAATATCCAACTTTTTTTTTTCTTTTATTTATTCCTGTATAAATATAATATAAGTAATAATATAAATAAGTATTAATAAAAAAAAATTTTTTTTTATTAATGAAATAGCCTTAACCTAAGGTTAAGCATAGGTACAATGGTTTATACTTTAAGTATAATAATAATAATATTTTATTAAGACATTAAACAGGTATAAATCTCCAAGTGTCACGAGTCACGAGTCACGAGCCACGAGTCACGAGACACTCGCATGAATAAAGTGTAATAAACATGTATAAAGACAATAGAATTAAAGTAAAAGATAGACCTAAATTGGAAGATACAATCCATATAAACGAAACCAATAAACCAACAATGTTTAAGAAAAAAAGTAAAATAGTAGTAAGTAAACCTTTAACATACATAGGAAGTGATACAGGTAAAACTCGTCATTTTACACCGGCAGCTCAAGAATGATACAATAGTATTTATACCTACGATTCTAATTATATTAAAAGCTTACCTATTGCAGATAAAAATCTTATGAGTTTATTAAAAAGTTATTTTAATATTCATCTTAGTAAAAAAATATTAAAAATGAAGACTAAGCCGATGCAAATGAGATTTAAAAGATTATCTACCAAAAGAACTTTTGTAGGTAAAGGACATTTAAAACACACTAGCAATAAAGTTATAATAACTTTTTTTGTTTATAATACAGAAGGAATGTTTTTATCTGGTGCAGTAGAAGCTATGTATATTGCAGCAATATCTCCGAAAAAAGCTTTAAAATGTCATATAACTTGAGAAGATAATGATTACATAACAAAGACTTACAATAGATTTTTTACTATAAATGAAGAGTGATTATATTGTCGTGAACGTAAAGGACTTTATTATTCAGTTCTTATATCTCTTATTAACGGACTTACTGATAGGTTAGACAGTATAAAAGAATATTTAGCTAAAATTACAGGTTTAGCAAACAAAGTATTGACAAAAGACGATAAACCAGAATTATTTAATGTTATATCCTCTAATATCTTGCAGTTGTATCATAGGCAAAATAGCCTAATTATCAAGTATCCTTCTTTCTATGAGTTTAGAACCAAATTTAAAGAAATATTAAAAAAAGAATATAAAAGGTATATATTACTATTAAAAATAAATAAAATAAAATTTAATGACACATTTATTTCAAAACTTATTTATTTAGTAAATAAGATATATAAGAAGAAAGTAGAATTTAATATTGTTAATTTGAAAAAAATGCATTTAAATAGCGATATTTATACGCAAGCTGTTTCCTTAAAATTAAGAAACAAGGATAATAAACTATATAGAATACTAAAAGCATCTTTACGTAAAATTAAAGTACCTACTATAAGTAAAATAAGTGAAAAACAAAATAAACCTAATAAAAATGAGTTTTTAGTTAATAAAATACGAAACAACATAATTAGCTTTATGTTTAGAGATGATGATGTTAAAGATCCTTTAAGTAGTTTATTATTAGATTTTTACCCTCTAGCTGATAATATAAAAGTTGTGCGAAATAAGAAGTCATCTGCTCTTACTGTGGCTTTGACTAATTCTCTTCCTTCGCAGAGCTTGGACGAGCCAGAGCGAATGCACGTAAAAAATTTACGTGCAATTTCTTTAAAGAGTTATGTACATAGATGATTAAAACATATGAAATTAAGAGGTATTAGAGTAGAAGCTAAAGGTAGATTAACTAGAAGAGCTACTGCTTCGAGATCTGTCTTTAAAATGAAATGAAAAGGTGGTTTAAAAAACGTAGATTCTTCATTTAGAGGATTATCTACTATAATGTTAAGAGGTTATGCTAAATCTAATGTTCAGTATTCTCTAATAAACTCTAAAAATCGTAATGGAGCTTTTGGTGTTAAAGGTTGAGTAAGTAGTAAATAAAAAACAAAATAAACATGAAAAAATAAATTTTTAATTAAAAAAATTTAGAGAAGAAGAGTTTGATGACGATGAAATTACAGCTGATATTAAAAAAGAAATAGAGTTTGAGTTATCTAAGTCTCAAATCTCGCGTTGCTTTATTATATTAATTTATATTAGGATAAAGAAAAAAAAAAGAAATAGTCTGAACCATATCGTTAAATATGGACCTAATAATTATATATTTATTATATAATTATTAAATTAAGATAAAGAAAAAAAAATATCTTATTACAAAAATATTTTTAAAACTAAAAACTTTTTATGATTTAAAGATTTAATAGTAATGTGTATGATATCTAGTTCTTCCTTTTTATACTATAATGTATAGGGAAGTATATAAAGAGACTGTTTATGATGTAATTATTATATAAGTCTTATAAGCAGCTCGAATGAAATTTTATGAATAGTAAGAGCGTACCTTTATGCGAAATACCTGTTTTTTTTTGTTTATTTTCTATATCAATTTAATATAATCGCTTGGGGTATGTTATATTACAATTAAGTTATAGTAAATACTTATTTAGTCATCATTAAAAAAAATTTTTTTTACATAAGTTTTAATTAAACCAGTTGCTAAACCTGTCCGTATAATTTTTGCTGCTTGTATCATAAAAAAAAATATGATAATAAATAATAAAAAAACAAATTTAACTAATTCTCTGGAAAAAAAAGAATATGCACCTATATTTTCACGTAATATCGTGAAGGTCTTAACGGTAAACCCTCAATATCTCCCTATTAAAATTATTAACAGGAAAGATTTTGGAACTAATAAAGATTATTTAAACAATGAATTAAATAATAACTTATATAAGCCACTTACATTTTTACAATCTATTTTACAGTCGATAGACGATAAATGTAAAGAAAATAAAAGGTTCACTATATTTAATCTAAATGACAATTTTTCTATTTTAATATCTCTTTTTACAGTTACGATAGTGCCGATTTTTTACCTTTATTTCTATATTTTAGATGCAAGTAATATTAGTTCTTTATTAATATTTTTTTTGTCTTGTAATATGTTTTGGCTATGCTCTATTGTAGGATTAAATATTTATAACAAAAATACAGGTAATATTTGGCCATTAATAAAAATGTTGCTGGTGTATTATATAAAGAATAGAAATGGTAAAGGATTTTGGTTTAAAATTCTTTTAATAATAGTTTCATTATTATTTTTAATAGGGATAAATATCTTGGGTCTAAATATTATTCTAAGTTGTTTAGGTATAACTCAATACGGTTTCTTTATATATATATTAGTACGGCTAAGTTTACTACCTTATATTGTTTATATCAATAACATAGTTATCTGTATAATTATAAAATATTATACAAAAGATAAAACTGCTATAGATTATAATATTTTTAGTGCAAATATGTTTACATCTCTAACACTATGTAGGCTATTAACTATGATTTGTTTTATTTCTTTAGGTTTTGTAGCTAGATTTTCATATTTTTATCTTGTTTTTGAAAAACCATCTTCTATAGATGTAGACATTAATATAAGTTATGAAAATATATGCGGACTAGATAATACAAATGTAGAGGTTGTAGATAAAAAATATAGTATTTTAGATTTATTAATGTCAACTACAATAGGTAAATCTATTATAGGTAAAACATATATTAATGTTAAAAGTAATTTTCAAGCAAAAGATCTTACAGTAATATGGCTAGAACCTTTACAACCAAAAGGTATTCTAGTAAACAGTGAAGTATATTGTAAAGATTTAATTACTAGAAAAACACAATTTTACAATATATCTTCACCTAAATTAAAGTTAGAATTAGGTAATAAAGTCTTGTATTCTTATAAAACAAAAGGATTGTTACCTATTATTTTTGGTTTATATAAAAATAGATTTGAAATACCTTCTATTACTAGCAAAGAAATAGATTTATCTAGTTTTTTGTTAGATAGCAACAATAAAAAAATAGATAACTATATTAAGAATATCAATAAAGACATACAAGTTTTTACTAGCCAAATAGATATTCGGCTTAATTCATTCCAAGATCTACCTAACACCACTACAAAGGATCTTATTGTCTCGACTACGCGTGCCGTTCTTGGGGATAACCTGCCTCTACCTATTTTCTCCAGTCGCCTTATCATTCGATCATACCGTCTCTCGGATCTTGAGGCATACCACACCCTCCTAAATCAACCAGAAGCTATGGAGGGTAATAACATGTCCCCAGATCTGACCTATACTAAGTTAATGCTAGAAGAAGAGCTAGTACCATCCGACTCTGAGGTACATTTAGGAATTTTCCTGAAAAAGTCAGACGGGTACGAGAGCGACCTGATCGGTGATGGAGGGGTGCACAATTTACGTATCCAAGGCGAATGGCCTGAATTGTCTTACCGCTTTAAAAAGGAGTACTGGAACAAAGGATACGCTACTGAGTTCGCGACCGCCTTTATGCAATTTTGGTGGAGTCTGCCCCGTGAACCTACAAGGCTCCAAGTACGCCCCAACTCTGTTGATTTCCAGAACACACCCATGGTAACAGAGCGAGTATATGCTAGTGTCAAGCAGGAAAATAAGGCCAGTAAAAGGGTGCTGGAAAAAGCTGGGTTTGAATTGTTTGAAGATATCGGTAATGATTCGCTAACCCATTGGCGAAACATTAAACCTATAATTGAATCTTCTGAAGAGGACATTAAACCTATAATTGAGTCTTCTGAAGAGGTTGATCTTAATAATTTTGACTTTTCTGCCTTTTTAGGAGATAAAATAAATTTTTAAAAACGAAAAAAAAAAAAATAAATATTTTTTTTCAGTATATCTCTAGATTATAATTCTATTTTATTTATCAAGTATAAGGTTAAGCATTAAAAAATTTTTATTTGTTTATATGAAATAGTTGATACCATATCGCAGGATATGAGTTTAAGGGTTCTATAGTCTTAACCCTACCCCCTCTATTTATTAGAAGGGGTTAACTCCTGTAGTTTATAAGGTAAAACAAAATACATTAAGTATTTTTATTAGGTTCGAACCTTAACTGGAGTTTTGTGTTGCTTATTATTTGTGTTTTTCCATATTTATTATAGAAAGCAAGAGCAATAAAATACACAAATAAATATAATTAAAAAACACATATACAATGAATTTATCCTTAATACTTTTCATAATCGGAATCTTAGGTTTCGTTTTAAATAGGAAAAATATAATATTAATGCTTATTTCTATAGAAATAATGCTATTGGCTATTACGTTTTTAATATTGATAAGTTCACTTAGCTTTGATGATATATTAGGCCAAACATATGCTATTTATATAATAGCTATTGCTGGTGCAGAGTCAGCAATTGGTTTAGGTATTCTAGTAGCTTTCTATAGATTAAGAGGAAGTATTGCAATAGAATATAAATAATGTATTTAGCTATAATTACTTTACCATTATTAGGATCAATAGTTTCCGGTTTTTTTGGTAGAAAAGTCGGTGTTAGCGGAGCACAATTAATAACATGTACAAGTGTAATTGTAACAACTTTATTAGCAACCGTTGCCTTCTTTGAAGTAGGTTTAAATAATATACCAGTGTCAATAAGCCTTTTTAGATGAATAGATAGTGAATCACTAAATGTTCTATGAGGTTTCCACTTTGATAGTTTAACAGTATCTATGTTGATACCTGTTTTAATAGTTAGTTCTTTAGTACATATATACTCTATAGGATATATGAGCCATGACCCACATAATCAAAGATTTTTTAGTTACTTAAGTTTATTCACATTTATGATGATCATACTTGTTACAGCTAATAATTTTTTATTAATGTTTGTAGGTTGAGAAGGTGTAGGAATTTGTTCATATCTTCTAGTAAGTTTCTGATTTACTAGAATAGCTGCAAATCAAAGTTCTATGTCAGCTTTTTTAACAAATAGAGTAGGTGATTGTTTTTTAACTATTGGTATGTTTGCTATCCTATGATCATTTGGTAACATTGATTATAGTACAGTTTTCTCATTAGCACCTTTTGTTAATGAAAATATAGTTACAATTATAGGTATATGTTTGTTAATAGGTGCTATGGCTAAAAGTTCTCAAGTAGGGTTACACGTTTGACTTCCAATGGCTATGGAGGGGCCTACACCTGTTAGTGCTTTAATACACGCAGCTACTATGGTTACTGCGGGTGTTTATTTATTAATGCGTACAAGTCCTTTAATAGAATATAGTTCAACTGTATTAATTTTATGTTTATGGTTAGGAGCTATAACTACCGTTTTTAGTTCTCTTATTGGTTTATTCCAACAAGATATTAAGAAAGTTATTGCTTATTCTACTATGAGTCAATTGGGTATGATGGTTATAGCCGTAGGTTTATCATCATATAACATTGCTTTATTTCATTTAGTTAATCATGCTTTTTATAAAGGACTATTATTCCTAGGAGCAGGTGCTGTAATTCATGCAGTAGCCGATAATCAAGATTTTAGAAAATACGGAGGATTAAGACCATTTTTACCATTAACTTATTCTGTAATGTTAATAGCTAGCCTTAGTCTAGTAGCTTTCCCTTTTATGACAGGATTCTATAGTAAAGATTTTATTTTAGAATCAGCCTATGGACAATTTTACTTTAGTGGTACAATTGTTTATTTCATAGCTACTATTGGTGCCATGTTTACTACTTTATACTCTGTTAAAGTATTATATTTAACCTTTTTAACTAACCCCAACGGGCCAGTTGTTAATTATAAACATGCTCACGAAGGTGATATATTTATGAGTTTACCTTTGATTATTTTAGCTGTTTTCTCTATATTCTTTGGTTATATTACTAAGGATATCTTTATAGGATTAGGTTCTGGTTTCTTTGCGGATAACAGTTTATTTATTCATCCTACACATGAAATAATGTTGGATACTGAATTTGCTGTACCTACTTTATTTAAATTATTGCCTTTATTTTTTACAATATCTCTTAGTGTTCTAGCTATAATTCTTTCAGAATTCTTAGGTAAAATTCTTATCACTTTTAAATTTTCTAGATTAGGTTATAATATATTTGGATTCTTTAACCAACGTTTCTTGATTGAATTATTTTATAATAAATATATTACAGGGCTAGTTCTTAAATTAGGTGGTCAAACTACTAAGGTTATAGATAAAGGTAGCGTTGAATTATTAGGACCTTTTGGTTTAGAAAAAGGTTTAATTAATTTAAGTAGAAATATAGCCAGCTTAGATACAGGGGTAATTACAAGTTATGCATTGTATATTTTAATAGGTCTTATTTTTTATGTTTTAATACCTTACTTATCATTATTTGACAGTAGTTTACTTTTATTAATAATATTATCGCTTTTTAGTATTTTAACTAAAAGTAGTGATTTATTAGTAAACAATAACGATAAAATAGTTAAGTCACAAATGATGTTTTTAATGGACGTCGTAGTAAATACTTTACCAGTTATTAAAGGTATAGGCGTAGGGGTTGATTTAAGTACAGTCACTATGGAGAGTATTAATAATACTATAGATGCTGTGCTATCTAATATAGACGTAGTTTTACCTAATGTATCTTTAGCTGAAGCACCTGTTTGTGATACTGGTTTGTCTAATAGAATGCTGGATTGATTAACAAACTATAACCATGAATATACAATGCAATGTATAGCTAATAAAATTTTATCAGTGACTGAAACTACTCCTAACTTAGTTTATAAAGTACCCACTTTTTCTTATAATATATGTATTAGTAGCAATTTAACTACAATTAGGCAATTTTACCCTTCTTATTATTCTTTTACCTTATTAGGATCAAGTTACAGTATATTTTTATTTACATATAGCCACAGATTTATTATTATACCATTTTTATTATTGTTATTAAGTGCATTTAGTAAAAATCTAAATAGTTTTTTACATTATACAGGTAAGTACATCAAGAATTCTAATATTACTAGTATAGTAAAAAATATTCTTTACCTATCCCTAACTAAGGGTGTTAGTATTTCAATCTATTTAGCAATTTTAGCCTCTAAGTTTTGAACAGTAATTTTACAATTGATTATTATTATATTAAATATACTAATGAGATTAGGTATGATAGGTCTAAATTTATTGGTAAAATTACTTTTTGCTTTTATTAGATTTATTTCTATAAAAAATATTTTTGTTTTATTACTTAATATCTAGAGTACTTAAAGTTTTAAATACCTTACAGGTATTTACAAAACAAAAATTAAATATAATTATTAATAGCATAAGTAATTATATTCCTTTAAGTGCTTTTACTTATGTTTACCATAAACCTGTTTTTATATTAAGAGCCATTTCGCATATATCCAAATATAAAATAAAAAAATCTAAAAGATTTATATCTGGATTATATTCATTATATTAACCTAGAGTTATATTTAGATTATGTACGTTATATTAATTACTGTTTTGATAATGAACTATTTATAAGTTATAATGAATATAAATTATTAGTAGAATTAGCCGAGCTTAAAAGTAAATTTAAGATTATGATAGACTTAAAAACTGTATTAATTGAGCGTTATAAAAGCTACTTAACTACGCCACACATGACTGTTTGTAGCCACGGAGGGCTAAACAATATTCTTATTCGTATACAGGTATCTAGATATCAAAGAGCTGCTTTAGGTGACGCTATTATTAATAGTCGTTGTAGAATAATAGCTACATTATGAGACAATATTTATAACCATGGCTTAGGTAATTTTGAAGTTAGTGTATATGATATAATCGATATTGAAGACCAACTGGTAGCTATTAATCCTAATTATAACAGAGTTGGTTTGGATCTACATAGACAATATGTACTTCTACTGAGAGAAGCTACAAGTTTGTTTAGTTTTTCACATGATGTAAATACTTATTATATAGTTAATGTACATCACGATGGATCTTTAACTTATACTTATTTTTATTAAATTTTTAGTATAAGTTATAAAGGTAGTATAAGTATAAATATAGCCAGCTTAGGTACTGGAGTAATTACAAGTTATGCTTTATATATTTTAATAGGTCTTATTTTCTATATCTTAATTACTTATCTATTTTTTACAATAGTTAATTTTTATTAATATTATTATCAAATACATGATTCCTACTTAAATTGATTTATTCTTTTTCCTGTTATTTGCACATGTTTATTTTATAAAATAAAGCATTATTAAATAAACAAAAAAAAATACTGTATTAAAAAAAATATAGAAATTAATTTCTATATTTTTTAATAGAAATCTTAGGTTTCGTTTTAAATAGGAAAAATATAATATTAATGCTTATTTCTATATATAGGTTCGAATCCTAGGCAATATGGAATAACTATTTTTTTTGTTTATTTGATCTTCCTTATTACCTATATATTATCCGTACGCCAGTTTATAATTAATAATCATCCCTTACCAGGATAAAAAATATAAGTTATTTAATTACTAGAGTAATAATTATAGCCTTTTTAATATCTAGAATAAATAAATTATATATTAATAAAAAAAAAATGAGAGTTTTTAAAAGTCATCCTTTATTAAAGTTGGTTAATTCATATATGATCGATTCACCACAACCATCAAATCTAAGTTACTTATGAAATTTTGGTTCTTTACTAGCTGTTTGTTTAGTTATACAAATAATAACAGGTGTAACTTTAGCTATGCATTACAATCCTAGTGTACTAGAAGCGTTTAATTCTGTAGAACATATAATGCGTGATGTTAATAACGGATGATTAATACGTTACTTACATAGTAATACAGCTTCAGCTTTCTTCTTTTTAGTATATCTACATATAGGTAGAGGTTTATACTATGGATCATACAGAGCACCTAGAACCTTAGTATGAACTATTGGTACAGTTATATTTCTATTAATGATGGCTACAGGTTTCTTGGGTTATGTTCTTCCATATGGTCAAATGAGTTTGTGAGGTGCTACTGTTATAACTAATTTAATGAGTGCTATACCATGAGTAGGACAAGATATAGTTGAATTTCTATGAGGGGGTTTTTCTGTTAACAACGCTACTTTAAACAGATTTTTTGCTTTACACTTTGTTTTACCTTTTGTATTAGCTGCATTAGCATTAATGCACTTAATTGCACTACACGATAGTGCAGGGTCAGGTAATCCTTTAGGTGTATCAGGTAATTATGATAGATTACCATTCGCACCTTATTTCTTATTTAAAGATTTAATTACTATATTCATATTTATGATTATATTAAGTGTATTTGTATTCTTTATGCCTAATGTATTAGGTGATAGTGAAAACTATGTTATGGCTAATCCTATGCAAACACCACCTGCAATAGTACCTGAGTGATATCTTTTACCTTTCTATGCTATATTAAGATCTATACCTAATAAATTATTAGGTGTTATAGCAATGTTTAGTGCTATATTAATATTATTAGCTATGCCATTTACAGATTTAAGTAGAAGTAGAGGTATACAATTTAGACCTTTAAGTAAAATAGCATTTTATGTATTTATAGCTAATTTCTTAATATTAGCGCAATTAGGTGCAAAACACGTTGAATCACCATTTATAGAATTTGGACAAATAAGTACAGTGATTTATTTTGCTCATTTCTTAATAATAGTGCCTCTTGTTAGTTTAATAGAAAATAGTTTAATTGATCTTAATATAAAATCAAAAAACTTATAAACGTATATACTTAAAAATTGTATTTTTTCTTTCTTTTTTGCTATTGCCTTCAAATAAGAGTACAGCACTGCATAGCAGAGCCAAAGCAAGATAAAATATAAAAACTTATTCTTAAAAAAAGTTTTTTTTACTTTAAGAAAAAAAAACTTTCCTCTCCCCCTTTTTGTGCTGTACATACTTCTGCTTCGCTTTATATATTAGATAAAGTAATAGAAAGAGCCTTGTAAGTTCTGTACTCTATGTTAACCATACCCTATTAAGCATACTCTATGTCAATCATACTCTATATTAACCACTCTCTGGTATCCTTAACTTTAAATACTAAATACTTTAATAATATAATATTTATACATTTTATAGATACTATAAAGACGCAAAGTAATAAAAAACCATAAAGTATTATTAATAACCCTCGTTATTTTTTTTTTTTATTATCGTAACTCTCTTTCATGCGATGCTTTCTTTGAAGACATCGGTATCTCTTGCTTGGCTTATTATTGCTTTTGCAGTAGTACAAAAGCAATAAACAAGGGTTACGGTGATAACATATCGACATGAAACTAGTATTAAAATAGAAGAAAAAAGAGAGGTAATAACGCTTAGATTAATACTTTTTTTTATAAACTTTTAACTTTATTAGCTAATATTATCCCACTCATTTTAGTGCCCTTAATACTTATTTCTATCATAATAACTATATTAAT